TACACCCAAGGATTTAAGAACCCTTTAAAAACCCATTGCCTGATGAAAACTTTAATTTTTCTATTAATTGGTCAAACTTGAGTAAAGAATACTTCCAAATTCCATTTTAAAATTCGAATCAAACTAGTAATTAAAGTAATTAATTTGTTAAAAGATACACGTTTTGTTAAAAAAAATCTTATATAAAATGTAAAATGTTAGATATTATAGCGTTTCCTATAAATGCCTTTTTTATTGAAACGTAAAATAATCAATAAATTTTATAATTTATAATGAAACTAGTTAATGATTTGAAACAAACTTACTAAAAAGCGAGATTAGTACAAAATTTTTACCTTAGTTAATCCTATGATTCATATCGATTCATATCATAATCAAGTAATCTTTTTAGTGTAATTTTGTATCCTTACTTTATGAATATAAAGTCATCTAATAATAATGAAATTTTGTATTTTCGTTATTTTAATAAAAATCTTAGTTAATAACTAAATTCTCTTTTTATGAGCAAGTTGGTCATATCATTTGCCCAATTGTAACTTCTTTATTTTAATATTTAAAGTCTTTTGGAAAGACCCAGATAATATATAAATAATATATAAAATTCGAAAAATATCTTTAAGTTAGTACATCTCTTGATTTTTTTATTGACTGACCCTTTTTGTTTTGAAATTGAAAGGGGGTAGGATCCGGTAAATCGTAAACAATCAATTAAGAATAAAAAAATTTTTTTATGGAACAGACATATCAATATGCGTGGATAATTCCTTTCCTTCCACTTCCAGTTCCTATTTTAATAGGAGCGGGACTTCTTATTTTTCCGTCGGCAACAAAAAGTCTTCGTCGTATGTGGGCTTTTCAAAGTGTTTTTTTGTTAAGTATAGTCATGCTTTTTTCTATCAATCTGTCTATTCAGCAAATAAATGGCAGTTCTATCTATCAATATGTATGGTCTTGGATCATCAATAATGATTTTTCTTTAGAATTCGGTTACTTGATCGATCCGCTTACTTCTATTATGTCAATATTGATTACTACTATTGGAATTATGGTTCTTATTTATAGTGATAATTATATGTCTTATGATCAAGGATATTTGAGATTTTTTGCTTATATGAGTTTTTTCAGTACTTCTATGTTAGGATTAGTTACTAGTTCTAATTTGATACAAATTTATATTTTTTGGGAATTGGTAGGAATGTGTTCATATCTATTAATAGGGTTTTGGTTCACACGGCCTGTTGCTGCAAATGCTTGCCAAAAGGCATTTGTAACTAATCGTGTTGGGGATTTTGGTTTATTATTAGGAATTTTAGGTTTTTATTGGATAACAGGGAGTTTCGAATTTCGAGATTTATTCAAAATATTCAATAACTTGATTTCTAATAATCATAATGAAGTCAATTTTTTATTTGTTACTTTCTGTGCCGTTCTATTATTTGCCGGTGCAGTTGCTAAATCTGCACAATTTCCCCTTCATGTATGGTTACCGGATGCCATGGAGGGACCTACTCCTATTTCGGCTCTTATACATGCTGCTACTATGGTAGCTGCGGGAATTTTTCTTGTAGCTCGGCTTATTCCTCTTTTCATAGTTATTCCTCATATAATGAATTTCATCTCTTTGGTAGGAGTAATAACAATATTATTCGGAGCAACTTTTGCCCTTGCTCAAAAAGACATTAAGAGAGGTTTAGCCTATTCCACAATGTCTCAATTGGGTTATATGATGTTAGCTCTAGGTATGGGGTCTTATCGAAGTGCTTTATTTCATTTGATTACTCATGCTTATTCGAAAGCATTATTATTTTTAGGATCTGGATCCGTTATTCATTCAATGGAAACTCTTGTTGGATATTCTCCAAATAAAAGTCAGAATATGGTTTTTATGGGGGGTTTAACAAAGCATGTCCCAATTACCAAAACCGCTTTTTTATTAGGTACACTTTCTCTTTGTGGTATTCCGCCTCTTGCTTGTTTTTGGTCCAAAGATGAAATTCTTAATGATACTTGGTTGTATTCACCAATTTTCGCAATAATAGCTTGGTTTACAGCGGGATTAACCGCATTTTATATGTTTCGAATCTATTTACTTACTTTTGAAGGACATTTAAACGTTCATTTTCAAAATTATAGTGGCAAAAAGAATACCCCCTTCTATTCAATATCTCTATGGGGTAAAGAAGATTCAAAAAGAATTAACAAAAATTTTAGTTTATTAACGTTATTAACAATGAAAAATAATGAGATTTTTTATTTTTTTTCAAAAAAAACGTATCGAATTGATCAGAATGCAAGAAACATCACACAACCCTTTATTACTATTACCCGCTTTGGAAATAAGAAGGTTTTTTCGTATCCTTATGAATCGGATAATACTATGTTATTTCCTATACTTGTATTGGTTCTATTTACGTTGTTCGTTGGATCCCTGGGAATTCCTTTCAATCACGAAGGAGTGTATTTGGATATATTATCAAAATGGTTAACTCCGTCTATAAAC